TTATCAATCAAATAAAAAGTTATTTTATGTATCAATCCTTACATCCCCTACCACAGGTGGGGTGACGGCCAGCTTTGGTATGTTGGGAGATATCATTATTGCCGAACCCAATGCTTACATTGCATTTGCGGGTAAAAGAGTAATTGAACAAACATTGAATAAGACAGTACCTGAGGATTCACAAGTGGCTGAATATTTATTCCATAAGGGCTTATTCGATCCAATCGTACCACGTAATCCTTTAAAGGGCGTTCTGGGTGAGTTATTTCGGCTACATGCTTTCTTTCCTTTGAATAAAAATTAGATCGATCAAGTAGAGCCTTAGAGTCTTAATTTAATAAGAGTATTAATTTATTAAAACTTAATAAAATTTTTTATGTGTGGTGATCAAGTAGTTATTTAATTTATAGGAATCAAATATAGGAATCAAAGTAAAAATACGAAGAATGGATTTTTTCTTTGGTAACATAAGATTTAATTGTAGAAAGAATCATCCAGATCATCTTTTTATCGATATTCCTGGTTACTAACCAGGAAATCCCTATTAAAAAAAATAAAAGAGTGAATTCTTTCTTCCGTGAAATTGGTTAACAAGGTCTTGCATCTTTCTATATCTCCCAAAAATCACCCCCCACTAAAAATCCTTTTTGTTGGGTCGTATTATTATAATGAATTCTTTGAGAATTTGTAATAAATCCTTTCTTTAGTAAATTTTATAAAATTATTAAATTTATAAGACAAGAACAAGATAATAACTAATAATACGAATAATATAAAGGGTGGATTATCATACATATATTTCATGTAGAAACATGTAGAAAGATTTATAGGTCCATTTATTTACATATTTATTGGATTTTATTAATTAATATATATTTATTAAAACATATACTTATATACTCCCTATTAAGTATATATACTCACTTAGGTATACTTAGTATAATATAACAATTATATATGAATTATAATATATCTTTATAACAATATAAGGATAAAGTTAAAATATTAATATAAAACAATAAATATAACAATAAATAACAGGTACAAATATTAAATCGAGGTACCCATTCTATGATAACTCTCAACAGCTTCCCCTCAATTTTTGTGCCTTTAGTGGGCTTAGTATTTCCGGCAATTGCAATGGCTTCTTTATCTCTTTATGTTCAAAAAAACAAGATTTTTTAGATACAATAAGGACGAATCTTTTTTTTTCAAGACTTACTTGGATCATAACACGGATATCTATTTAGTAGAATATGGTATAACATGTGGCTTCCTTCGGTCATAAGCTCTTATGTATGTATAAACATGATATTATGGGTAAATGAATTATCACTATTTTCAAATAGATCGGGATCGGGGAGAATTTCTGAAATGTAAAGTCAATATATCTATATGTATTCGGAAATCATGTGAAAGGGATGTTACTATTTTAGTTTGGACCTAAGAAATTCGATGAATTACCCCTAAACGTTCACATCATAATAGTGCTGGTTGATGAGAGTTACTTCGGAAACAAAAAAAAGTAAAATAAAATTTATTTTTGTTATTCTCCCAATTCCAATAAAATGCAACTAGGTCTAGTTATAGTATGAGTTGGCGATCAGAACGTATATGGATAGAACTTATAGCGGGGTCCCGAAAAACAAGTAATTTCTGCTGGGCCTTTATTCTTTTTTTAGGTTCATTAGGGTTTTTATTGGTTGGAACGTCCAGTTATTTTGGTAGGAATTTTATATCTTTATTTCCTTCTCAGCAAATAATTTTTTTTCCACAAGGGATCGTGATGTCTTTCTATGGGATCGCAGGTCTTTTTATTAGCTCCTATTTGTGGTGCACAATTTCGTGGAATGTAGGTAGTGGTTATGATCGATTCGATATAAAAGAGGGCGTAGTGTGTATTTTTCGTTGGGGATTTCCTGGAAAAAATCGTCGCATATTCCTCCGATTCCTTATGAAAGACATTCAGTCCATCAGAATAGAAATTAAAGAAGGTATTTATGCTCGTCGTGTCCTTTATATGGAAATCAAAGGCCAGGGGGCCATTCCCTTGACTCGTACTGATGAGAATTTGACTCCACGAGAAATTGAGCAAAAAGCTGCTGAATTGGCCTATTTCTTGCGTGTACCAATTGAAGTATTTTGAAAAAAGGAACTGAAGAATGAATACTTTGCAAGAGAGAAAAAACTCAAGAATCCTCGTTTTTTTATATAGCATAACTTAACTGAAGTTTCTTCAGAACGCTTATTCGAACCAAAGCAAACGCTACGAAATAATTCTAAAACAAAATTGTTTGTGTCCACAATTTTTTTATGCGTATGTAAACCCACTTAACTCAATTCAGCAACAAATCTAAATACTAGATTCATCATATATTAAAACAAAACATTTCATAATAAATCATAATATAATAAAGTAAAGAATTTTTTTTTTTAGAAATATTTGATATTTTGATAGAACGGGAGTTCTTTCGTCTCGCAATCCGACTACTATTAATTTGAAGTGGGCTTTTTCTTATTCTATTTCTGTATTCTTTCTAAATTCAAGGACTAACCACTGTACTGAATCACAAAAAAAATCGGAAATAGATTCATGGGCTCGATAACTTGTAATAGAACTTATGCTTGATAGAAATATTAGTATCGTATAGAGTCGACGAACGAGGTGCGTTCAGTAAAAATTAAAAAATTCACAGACGAAAAAATGGCAAAAAAGAAAGTATTAATTTCCCTTCTATATCTTGCATCTATAGTATTTTTGCCTTGGTGGATCTCTCTCTCATTTAATAAAAGTCTGGAATCTTGGGTTACAAATTGGTGGAATACTAGGCAATCCGAAATCTTTTTGAATGATATTCAAGAAAAGAGTATTCTAAAAAAATTCATAGACTTAGAGGAACTCCTACGTTTGGACGAAATGTTAAAGGAATACCCGGAAGCACATTTACAAAAGCCTCGCATCGAAATCTACAAAGAAACGATCCAATTGATCAAGATGCACAATGAGGATCGCACGCATACAATTTTACACTTCTCGACAAATATAATCTGTTTCGTTATTCTAAGTGGTTATTCTATTATAGGTAATGAAGAACTTGCTATTCTTAACTCTTGGGTTCAAGAATTCCTATATAACTTAAGCGACACAATAAAAGCTTTTTCTATTCTTTTATTAACTGATTTATGTATAGGATTCCATTCGCCCCACGGTTGGGAACTAATGATTGGCTCTGTCTACAAAGATTTTGGATTTGCTCATAATGATCAAATTATATCCGGTCTTGTTTCTACTTTTCCAGTCATTTTAGATACAATTTTTAAATATTGGATCTTTCGTTATTTAAATCGTGTATCTCCTTCACTTGTAGTGATTTATCATTCAATGAATGACTGAAAAATGATTGAACGATCCAATTATAATATTTGTTACTTTGTGGATAAGCAAAACATTCAAAATTGTACTTATTCTTTCTACCCATCCAAGGGATTCCTTCAATATTCCAGTAAAATTATTTATATTTAAGTAAATAGCAAAATTATAGATAGGGAACTATACTAGCGACCTGCCTAATTTTATTGTATAAATTTTCGGGATCAATGATTGGACCATGCAAACTAAAAATACCTTTTCTTGGATAAAGAAAGAGATTACTCGATCCATTTCCGTATCGCTCATGATATATATAATAACCCAGGCACCACTTTCAAATGCATATCCCATTTTTGCACAGCAGGGTTATGAAAATCCACGAGAAGCGACTGGCCGTATTGTATGTGCCAATTGCCATTTAGCTAATAAACCCGTGGATATCGAGGTTCCACAAGCGGTACTTCCTGATACTGTATTTGAAGCAGTTGTTCGAATTCCTTATGATCTGCAACTGAAACAAGTTCTTGCTAATGGTAAAAAAGGAGCTTTGAATGTAGGGGCTGTTCTTATTTTACCCGAGGGGTTTGAATTAGCCCCTCCCGATCGTATTTTGCCCGAGATAAAAGAAAAGATAGGAAATCTGTCTTTTCAGAGCTATCGCCCCACTAAAAAAAATATTCTTGTGATAGGTCCTGTTCCTGGTCAGAAATATAGTGAAATCACCTTTCCTATTCTTTCCCCGGACCCCGCTACTAAGAAAGATGTTCACTTCTTAAAATATCCCATATACGTAGGCGGGAACAGGGGAAGGGGTCAGATTTATCCCGACGGGAGCAAGAGTAACAATAATGTTTATAATGCTACAGCAGCAGGTATAGTAAGCAAAATCATACGAAAAGAAAAGGGGGGGTACGAAATAACCATAGCGAATGCATCGGATGGACGTCAAGTGGTTGATATTATCCCTCCAGGACCGGAACTTCTTGTTTCAGAGGGCGAATCCATCCAACTTGATCAACCATTAACGAGTAATCCTAATGTGGGTGGATTTGGTCAGGGGGATGCGGAAATAGTACTTCAAGATCCATTACGTGTCCAAGGTCTTTTGCTATTCTTGGCATCTGTTATTTTGGCACAAATCTTTTTGGTTCTTAAAAAGAAACAGTTTGAGAAGGTTCAATTGTCCGAAATGAATTTCTAGATCCGCGGATTTATCAACATCAAGCTCTAAAAATAAACAAATTTTTGTTGGCAATTATGTTATGTAATTATGTATAATCAAAAAAATTTTGCTTGTTTATATTCTTTCTTCTACCGGATTTCGGGAATTACTTATACCGCATTACTGGTCATAGTATATTGTGAAGAAGACTATTTGATTTTACTTAACTCTTCTTTATTTCTTTGTTTTTTCAATCCAAATTCAAACGGTATGATATAGAACGAATCAATAGTTTTATATTTGAATAGAATCAAAACAAAAGATAAATAAGCGGAGAATATAAACCAAAGTATAAATGAGAGGAACAAAGGATTTTAGGGGGGATTGTTCGTCTACTAGTCCTTGACACAAGAAACGGAATTTTCCACAACCCTTTCTTGTGTCGAATTAATAATGATTCTCGATCCC